ATCAAAACAATTTATTAGGAATATTTGGAAAGTTTATAAGATTATAGCTCTAAAATGCACTTTTTATCGAGCAAGGATAAAAAATGACTGAGATCCTTTTTTATCAAACTACATACCCTTTAACAGATTTTTTACTAGTCTCATTCGAGTTTTAAAGTTTAGGTGTATTTTTTTCAAGTTTTACTAAAAAAAGACTCAATTTATTAGGCAAAAGTTTACAAGGTATTTTATTACATGTAAATAAAATATAGAATCACTAAAATAAAGGTATTTTAGGTTCTTTATTTCTTTTGATTTCTATCCCATAGCAGATGAGATATAAACAATGAGAACTAAGAGTTCAAAACCAAAAATTTTTGGTTTTACAAATAGTGTATGGAATCAAAATTTTGTTATTTCGAGTCATTTTTTATTTTCACGGATCTTTGATGTATCTAGATTTCTATGAAGAGAATCTTTTATAAAAAAAAATAGATAATGAATATAAGATAAGAAATAATAATTCGTTTTGAACAACAGATGTCTTTCACATCCAACTATAACAATGACTAACTTCTTCTTTTTTAAATGGCAGTTCCAAAAAAACGTACTTCGATATCAAAAAAGCGTATTCGTAAAAATATTTGGAAAAGGAAAGGATATTGGGCGGCATTAAAAGCTTTGTCATTAGGGAAATCTCTTTCTACCGGGAATTCAAAAAGTTTTTTTGTACGACAAACAAATAAGTCCTAAAATATTGGAATAATTTGGAATGGATTTGACTAAAAAAATTGGATCAGTAATTAATATCATTAATATCTCAGTAATTTGTTAATTTTATATTAAAGTTAATATTTTAATATTAAAGTTAATATAAAATTAACAATTGGCAGTTCCTATTCTAATCAATATGAAATAGACTCTTAATCTTATAAAAAGAAGAAGTATTCTTCTTTCTAAATTATAAAAATAAAATAAATATATATAAGATTTTTTATTTGAATTTTTTAGTATATTTTCATTCAGATTTTGGTGGTGGGGAGTCTTCTTTTCCCCATCGACCTTTAAAAGAATAAATAATGAAAAAATTTTATATTTATCAGGAAGGGCAGATAGAATATTTTTAGTTCAAATTAATTAATTGTTCAAACTAATCCATTCCGTGTTAAAGATTTTTGGATAACTTTCTGACTTCTTAATTTATTATATATACTATATTTAATGTATTTTCCATATATATCCAATTTTCAGCCCAATGAATAATCAATAAAAGAACTTAATTGTTGAGATATTATTATATGTACAAGTGGCAATTTGGAGTAATCCAAAATAGACATATTTTAGATTCATTGATAAAATTGAGTTTGTGTTTCAAATTGAATTTATTAAATAAGATAAACCAGAAATAATGACAATAAAAGAAAAAAGTTTTTTAGTCTATCGAAGAATTCTATCGTTGCAAGAGTCGTATTTTAGAATCGGCTAAACTACGTCAAAGCCCTAAAACCAGACACCTTAAAGAAACTACTGAACCTTTAAATTGACTTTTTTGAAAAAAAAACTTATTTGAGTGAATTGACTTGTTCAATCTCGACGATTGAATATAAATAGGTTATTATGAGTTCGAGCAAGCCGCTATGGTGAAATCGGTAGACACGCTGCTCTTAGGAAGCAGTGCTAGAGCATCTCGGTTCGAGTCCGAGTGGCGGCATGCCATCTTCTAAAAGATATCAAATAGATCCTATAATAAAATTAAATTAAATTCCCAATTTCTATTTCTTAATTAATACGGGGGGATCCCCCGTTTTTTCATTTTTATGATATTTTCAACTTTAGAGCATATATTAACTCATATTTCCTTTTCTATTGTTTCAATTGTAATTACAATTCATTTGATAAGCTTATTGGGCAATCAAATTAGAAAACCATATTATTCCTCAGAAAAGGGGATGATAGCTACTTTTTTATGTCTAACAGGATTGTTAATAACTCGTTGGATTTATTCGGGCCATTTTCCACTAAGTGATTTATACGAATCCTTAATTTTTCTTTCATGGAGTTTCTCACTTATTCATATAGTTCCTTATCCTTATTTCAAAATAAGAAAAAATTATTTAACAACAATAACTGCCTCAAGTACTATTTTTACCCAAGGCTTTGCTACATCGGGTCTTTTAAATGAAATACATAAACCCACAATATTAGTACCTGCTCTACAATCGGAATGGTTAATAATGCACGTAAGTATGATGATATTGAGCTATGCGGCTCTTCTTTGTGGATCATTATTATCAGTAGCACTTCTAGTCATTACATTTAGAAAACTTTTTTATAGTTCTAAAAGTAATAATTTATTAAAATTAAACGGGTCATTTTCTTTTGGTGAAATCCAATACCAGAATGAAAGAAACAATATTTTTCAAAAAAAATATTTTTTTCCTGTTAACAATTATTACAAGGCCCAATTGATTCAACAATTAGATTATTGGAGTTATCGTGTGATTAGCCTAGGATTCATCTT